TATTGGAAATTATGATCAAGGATTCCTTTATCAAACGCCATCTACCGCAGAGATTCCTCCTGAAACATTTTTCAAATACAAAAGTTCGGTATCTTCCCACGAATTAGTAAATTAGACAGGATTCCTTTGCACAGAATAAAAAGTCGCGGCTCAATCTTCAGAAATTTCATCGTAAATCTGAAATACTTATACAAAAAATGCGGGAGAGATAAAAAAGATGCAGGGTAATTTGTCTGCTTGGCTAGTGAAGCATGGGCTAATTCATAGATCTTTGGGCTTTGATTACCAAGGAATAGAGACTTTACAAATAAAACCGGGGGATTGGCATTCCATTGCTGTCATTTTATATGTATATGGTTACAACTATCTCCGCTCCCAATGTGCCTATGATGTAGCACCAGGCGGACTATTAGCTAGTGTGTATCATCTTACTCGAATAGAGTATGGCGTGGATCAACCAGAAGAGGTATGCATAAAAGTATTTGCCCCGAGGAGGGATCCTAGAATTCCGTCGGTTTTCTGGGTTTGGAAAAGTGTGGATTTTCAAGAACGGGAATCTTATGATATGTTAGGAATCTCTTATTATAATCATCCGCGTTTGAAACGTATCTTAATGCCTGAAAGTTGGATAGGATGGCCTTTACGTAAGGATTATATTGCTCCCAATTTTTATGAAATACAAGATGCTCATTGAATAATAAAAAACTAATCTTCACTTCTACAATTCTATAGATTCAAGGTTCTATTCTAGATTAAACAGAGTAATTGAAGTCTCGTTTGTATTATGGTTTGTATTTTTATTATGTATAGAATAAAAAAAATACAATAAAATTATTGATTCATTGGGATTCTCTAATTTGGAAAATACTTATTTCGGATGAGCCAAGTCGATAGGAAGAACCAAATGAATTCTGCAGCATCAACTTTGGACTGCCCACATCACTTAGGGGAAATCTAGAAAGTCATGTAAGAGGAAATTAAATTTAATATTATATTAATATAAAATGGAATAGAAAAGAAAATACAAATAACTCAAAAGAAATCGGAATTTTTTATTTGTACAGTATCTGAAATCCTGTTTATTAGCATCCTTCGCCTACTCTATTGAATCTTTCAACCTTAACCTTCGAATATGTATCAAGTATTAACATTTTTTTCAACCAGAGGAAAAATAAAAAAGAAGAGAAAATAGAATCTCATTTTTTTGCATACTTTGTATAATAAACTCTTTACCCCTCTATAGGATGGGTATATCTCTAAATCTAGTCTAGAGTCTTAATAAATATGTATTCATATCAATTAATTGGTAGAATAGACACTCATACAAATTAATCATGTGTCAGGAACCAGATTTGAACTGGTGACACGAGGATTTTCAGTCCTCTGCTCTACCAACTGAGCTATCCCAACTATTCCTGATGTCTCATCCTCATTTCATTTTACTAGAGAACGTGGGTCTATGTCAATTGAAAGGGTATTACAAAGCCTCATCCAGTTCCTATAATTTGTCAAAAGAACAACTTTGTAAGTTTCAGTATGAATAAAAATCTCGATCGTGAATCATTCAAACGGGGATTCCTTGCTCAAAGATGTTCATTTGTACATGTATCATATATAATGTGACATGTGATAAGAGAACAGCTTTTTCGCTCAGATCCTTTTGTATAAAAGTGAATGAGAAAGATAAGGAGTTTTGAACCGCTAACGAAAAAGGATAAATCAAAAGGATATGATAAAGAATTAGGGAGTCAAATGGTCTTTTTGGGGATAGAGGGACTTGAACCCTCATGATTTTTGAAATCGACGGATTTTCCTCTTACTATAAATTTCATTGTTGCCAGTATTGACATGTAGAACGGGACTCTATCTTTATTCTCGTCCGATTAATCAGTTCTTCAAAAGATCTATCAGATTATGGAGTGAATGGTTTGATCAATTAATATTGATATTGGATTCTTTCTTCAATATGGAATCGATTCACACCAATTCTTCTGTATTATGTATACAGGCTTATCCTTCACTTTTCTGAAGTTTCGATAGAAGGATTCCTATACCAATGTATACAATTAACTCCATTCGTTAGAATAGCTTCCATCGAGTCTCTGCACCTATCCTTTTTTATTTTCGCTTTCTGAACCTTTGCTTGTTTTCGGAAAACGTGATTTGGCTCAGGATTGCCCATTTTTATTAATTCCAGGGTTTCTCTGAATTTGAAAGTTATCACTTAGTAAGTTTCCATACCAAGGCTCAATCCAATTAAGTCCGTAGCGTCTACCGATTTCGCCATATCCCCCTTTTGAGACGAAAATCTCATTGTGATCCCGTCCCTTTTTTTCTTTCATTTATACCGGAACCGTTCAATTCATTAGATAGATGCCTGTCTCGAATCTCGAAAAAGTGTTTTCTCCTCTTTGTGATTTCTTGTGTATCTTCTTTCATCTTCTATAGGAGGCTCGTATTCGGTCCACTCGTATTCGGTCCAATCAAAAACGATTTTATCATTTCTGTATCCGCAATTCAATATAGGTGGATACATACCCTATAAATCTGTCTCTCTTCCACTCATTTACCCATGAAATTGAAAATACTTGAACGGTCGATAATTTATTTATATTATTTTATATTTATATTATTTATATTATTTTATAAAATATAAAATAAAAAAATTAAAATAATAAAAAAATTGAAATTATATATCGATATCGCTAGATTAATCTTATGTTCTATAATATTTAACAGTTATTATTATTTTAATTATTATTATTTTAATAATAATTAAAATAATATTATAATAAAATAATATAATAATATAATGAATTTCATATTTAATATGATATGAATTATGTTATAAATAGCGAATATGAATAGCCAAGAATGAAAATAGTTAATAGCAAAGATTCTAAGAGTTTATTGAATTCCTCTGCATGTCGAATTTATGTTATGTGAGCCTGCTTAGCTCAGAGGTTAGAGCATCGCATTTGTAATGCGATGGTCATCGGTTCGATTCCGATAGTCGGCTTTTCTCTATTTATTTTCTTTTTTACATGATTGATAATGCATCTTTGAAATCAAAGTGAAAAAAAAAATGTATTCTTCTTTTCGCAAAAGCCATTGATTATAGGATAGGAATTTCCAACTATCTCACGAACAGAATCCTTTTCCTTTTCTATATATAGAAAACCGGAAACTGGATATTTATTCAACTCATCTCATTATTCTTTAATTAATATTAATAATAGAATAATACTTCAGTAATTTTTGCTTTATTTAGAATTTAGTTCATTTTTAGTTTAGATTTATTCTGTAGAATGAAATTTCATCAATAAGAATGAATTAATAATTAATTCAATTTATATTTAATTATAAATAAGGAGTCTTTATGTCGCGTTACCGAGGTCCTCGTTTCAAAAAAATACGTTGCCTGGGGGCTTTACCAGGGCTAACTAATAAAAGGCCCCGAGCTGGAAGTGATCTTAGAAACCAATCGCGTTCTGGGAAAAAATCCCAATATCGTATTCGCCTAGAAGAAAAACAAAAATTGCGTTTTCATTATGGTCTTACAGAACGACAATTACTTAAATACGTTCGTCTCGCCGGAAAGGCAAAGGGGTCAACAGGTCAGGTTTTACTACAATTACTTGAAATGCGTCTGGATAACATCCTTTTTCGGTTGGGTATGGCCCCGACTATTCCGGGAGCTCGCCAATTAGTTAACCATAGACATATTTTAGTCAACGGTCGTATAGTAGATATACCAAGTTATCGCTGCAAACCCCGAGATACTATTGCGGCGAGAGATGAACAAAAATCTAGAGCTCTAATTCAAAATTCTCTCGATTCATCCCCTCAGGAGGAATTGCCAAACCATTTGACTCTTCAACTATTCCAATATAAAGGATTAGTCAATCAAATAATAGATAGTAAATGGGTCGGTTTGAAAATAAATGAATTGCTGGTTGTAGAATATTATTCTCGTCAGACTTAAACCTAACAAAAAGAAAATAAAGACTAATTTCCTCCCTTTCGGCGAAGTAAATTAACCTAAGGTTAAGATAAATTAAGGGTTTGCTCCGGATTTTTCTTCCATTTAGGTGTCATAGACCGAGAGGGATATTTTCATTCCTTGTCTACTCGTTTCTTTAACAGTATTTTCCGTACCACAGCCATTAGGAATAGAGAATCCATATCAAAGAAAGGTCTAACTGTCATATATTGCTATTTGATCTAGATCTATTGATCTATTGTGGTTAGTAAGATCGGTAAATTAGGTGAAGGTAAGGAAAGAGAGGGATTCGAACCCTCGGTAAGCAAAAGCCTACATAGCAGTTCCAGTGCTACGCCTTCAACCACTCGGCCATCTCTCCTACATAATGATTATGACCTAAAAACCGAAAATCGAGTGAATAATTCATTATTCATATTAGAATTAGATTATTGGGTAGGTACAACCAATCAATTCTAAATAGAAAGCGATAAAAATAGAAAAATGTTTTCTTATAAAAACTGTTAAAAAAATTCTATTCATGTTTGCAAAAACAATGTTATCTTCTTTTTCTGATTATCTATTTAATCTATTTATACTATACCGACCACATTAAATCAATAAATTAGATTAAATCAATAAATTAGAAATTCTAACGAATCGACTGAGCTAGGGTTCTATATTTTATAGACTATGGTTAATGGATATCTTTAGATCATGATTCTATTTAGACTACGATTCCATACCAGAAGACTTCTCAAATTGCTTTTTAGGCCTGTTATCAACAAAAATCCTTATCCCATCTATCTATTAAAAATACAAATTGATAAACAATTTTTTTATAGTTGATTGTCTAGTGATATCCGCTAAGTACACAAAAAAAAAAATGGGCCCATTTTCATCATACAATGATTACTCGATTCGATCCTTTTTCTTCTTTGTATCATAATTCAATCAACTTAGCTTTTTCTAAGCTGTAACTTCAATCAAATAAGAATAGTTTCTTTCGTTGATAGACTATTCCAGTAAGATGGAATCCAATGCGGTTCCCAATATTTATTTCTTAATTCTTATCAATCAATTCCTGTTCCTGTAATGTAAAAAAGAACAATTTGAATATTTAATATTGGGCCATATAATGATAATGAATCTGTTTTTATGTTATTTCGTACTGTAAAATTCTTTTCCTTGTGGGATCATTTTCCCCCGAGAAGTAATGAGAACAATGATAGAATGGATTGCTACCTATGTCTAGATCGCGGATAAATGGAAATTTTATTGATAAAACCTTTTCGATTGTAGCCAATATCTTATTACGAATAATTCCGACAACTTCAGGAGAAAAAGAGGCATTTACTTATTACAGAGATGGTGCGATTTGACTTTTTTTTGACTCTCGGTTTTACGAGAAATACACATGATTCGTGATCGGGAAAAAAAGAAAAAAAATCTACGCTTGTAGAAGGTAAAGTTTGGAAATAGAACAATTCCTTCTGTCGTGTATCCTCGATTAATGCAGCCTCAGATGCTATGTTTCAATTCTCGATTCTAGTATTGAGCGAAAGGTTATACCTATAGGTTCGGTATTACGGGTCAATCCTAACCAATAGGTAGCAGAGGGGAAGAAGCACTACACCTAGAAATTAACAACACGAAAACTTCGTTATATTATAAATTATCCCCTTCTTTAGCAAGCTTGGGACTAAAAGAATGGTTGGGACAACAAACATCCATCTCGTTTGTATTTTGGATACCCGTATAACCATCGAAGGCTGTTGAAGTGACTAATTCCTGGACATTGGGAAGCGTTGAGAACAAAGAAATTGTTGGAGTTATCTTTTCTCTCTAGTAACAATACGTTTGATGTTAAGAAAAGGTCTCTTGCAGGAAGGTTGGCTAGAGATTTCTTGTAAAAACACTAGCCCTACTTAGTTCATAATGAGAAGATTTTCATCTTCTTTATCATTTTATCATTATGCACATAAGGGAGGAGCCGTATGAGATGAAAATCTCATGTACGGTTCTGTAACGGAGATTCTGTGAATTGAATGACGACCGTAACGGATGTCAGCTCAATCCGAAGGGAATTATGCGGAAGCTTTACAGAATTATTATGAAGCTATGCGACTAGAAATTGATCCCTATGACCGAAGTTATATACTCTATAACATAGGACTTATCCACACAAGTAACGGAGAACACACGAAAGCTTTGGAATATTATTTTCGAGCGCTCGAACGAAACCCATTCTTACCACAAGCTTTTAATAATATGGCCGTGATCTGTCATTACGTGCGACTATCTCCACTATAGAAATAAAAAGTAAATAAAGATCAAATTCACTAGTAAATACTAGAAAAAGGGCTTTCTACATATGCATTGTCTAAAACAACGATTTTTATCAGCTGTAGAAAAGAAAGAAACTTCATAGAAGTTGAAATATGAAGAAATAGATATGCCTAGCTGTTTTATTCTATGGGTAAAGGATCTAATTGATAGAGTAAGCACCGTAAAGATCAATTAGTAAGGTTTTGCGCCGATACAAAAATAACTGCTTACTTATGTCATGATGTGAGACAAATGTTAGGAATCCACTTATGTAATAGAGTCGATCCACTAAGATATTGAGCAGCGGTGTAGGATCAGATCCCAAAGATAGTAAGTCTTTCCTTTCGAAAGTCTTTTTCAAAAATTCTATATAAATTTCTATATGATATGAAACTGAGATAGTTACCTTTCAGAAAATTCTAATGATAGGCAAAATGTCTATGTTTTATTTTTCTGAAGGTGGGAGAAAAGATAAAACTAAAATAAACCGGATTTTTAATCCAAACTTAAGATTTAAGTTTGAAACTCATTTTATTAACTTCTTTTCATTAACCCGAAAAATGGGATAGATCTACGAGAAATCTTCTTCAGTTAGATATGGTAGATTCAAATGGAATAAAAAAAGAGTTGACTGCCGAGCCGTATGAGCTAGGAAACTCTCAAGTACGGTTCTAAGGGAAGGAATTAACCCACCTATTCCGACCGGGGAGAACAGGCCATTCAACAGGGGGATTCTGAAATTGCGGAGGCTTGGTTCGACCAAGCCGCTGAGTATTGGAAACAGGCTATAGCACTTACTCCTGGTAATTATATTGAAGCGCATAATTGGTTGAAGATCACTAGACGTTTCGAATAAAAAAGGAGAACTTTTATTTATTAAAAATGAAAAATTTTCTTTATTTTAGTTATTAAATTTTAATTTTATTAAATTAAATATTTAATTTAGATTAGATTTTTTTAGATATTTTTGGATTTATTATAATTAATTGTTTGTTGGGGCCATCAGTCAAATAAAATAGATCATTCCTTTGGGAAGAACCAATCAAAGAATTTCTTTATATCCCTTCTAAGCGTTCTATTTCGTATGGTATTTTGTAGGACAAAAGGATACAGCTTATATATTTAGGATACAGCTTCTATATTTTTAGGATACAGCTTCTATATTTTTTCTTGTCTTTCTTTTTTTCTAA